ATTAATATTGACATAATAGAAGTAAGTGGATCAATTAAGTAACCGAATTCTAAAGAAAAATCATTAGTGATGATCCAAGACCATACATATTGATAGATAGAACTGCTATTTATTTGCTGAATAGACAGATCAATCGAAAAAATCATGACTATACTTAACAATAAAATACTATGAAAGGACCACATACGACGAAGATTTTTTGTTGCCGTGGGAAAAAGAAGAAGTCCCACCCCTATTAACATAGGAACTGGAAGTGGAACGAAGGGTATTATCCATGCATATTGATATGTCTGTTCCATAAAAAATAAAAGGTTTTTTATTCTTAATTAAGTGTTTCCGATTCACCGGATCTTATCTCTTTTGAAAGGAGTCAATAAAAAAATCAAGATATGTACTAACTTAAATAGAATTTTCTAATTTTATATTCTTACTTATTGTTTATTGTGAGTCTTTCTTAAATACTTCAACTATTCAAATCAAGAAGTTACAATTGGTCAAATGATATAACTAAAGTACTCGTAAAACGTGAATACTTAGTTAGTCACTAATATATTTATGAAGATACCGAAAATGAAAAATTCAATGATTATTAAAAAATTTCTAGTCATAGAGCAAGTATAAAGAATTACACTAAAAATACTAATATGAATCATAGGATTAGATTAACTAAGATCACTAACCTGGCCTAATGAAATAAGAACTCGCTATTTTAGTTAGTTTATTCAAAATAATGAACTAGTTCATTATGGAATTGATTGATTTATTTCCAGTCTAATAAAATAAAAAACATTAAAGATTAAAGTTTTTCAGTAAGCAACAAGGGTGGGGTTCTTAACCCTTTCGATGTATTTTAGTACATGTAAATTAAATGTAGAACGACGAAAATAGGCAGAAATAGAAATGTAGGGTCTTTTTGATTCTTTATGTTATAGAGTTCAACCAATTTAATTGCTAGGGCACGGCATATTCTATAGATTTGAATAAGAAAGAGAAATAAAAGTATCAATATCAATCAATACAAATTTTTCTTTCTTACGAATATTGTATGGACTAGAAAAACCATTTTCTTTTTGAAAAAAAAAATCATATATCCTCTTCTTCTAGTAATATTTTATGCAATTTTCACATATCTTTCACCTATCTACATTTATATGAAAATAATATTATCTAGAGAATAAAAAGAACAATTCGTTTTGAACAATAGATGTCTTTCACATCCAACTATAATAATGAGTAACCTCTTCATTTTTAAATGGCAGTTCCAAAAAAACGTACTTCTATATCAAAAAAGCGTATTCGTAAAAATATTTGGAAACGGAAGGGATATTGGGCAGCGTTAAAAGCTTTTTCGTTAGGGAAATCTCTTTTGACCGGAAATTCAAAAAGTTTTTTTGTGCGACAAACAAATAAGTAATAAAACGTTGGAATAATCTGAATTGATTTGACTCGAAAAAAAGGTCCATTTCATAATTAAAAATGAACAATTTACATTACCTATTGTTATTATTGTTGGGCTAATCAATATGAAATGGACCTTTCTTTTCTCCTATGATATAGGAATAAGAATTCTTCTGTTTAATGAATTCTACAACTAATACTTTTTTTGTTTGAAAAAAGAATAAAGACAGGAGGTTTTAACCCTCTTTTAGTATGTTTTTTCATTTCCAAGGTGGGGAGTTTTATTTTCCCCATCGAACTATTTGTTACAATTCCAATAATAAATAAGAAAATTCTTTTTTCTCTCTATATCATATCTATAGAAGAGCAAATAGAAAATCTTTAGCTAAGTTAAAATTAATGAATTGTTGATACTAATTGATTCCATTTTTAAAACTTTTTGTGTAACTTTCGGACTTCTTAATTTCCTTTCTCTAAATTATTAGATAGATCTCCCATATATCTTTCGCTTTCAACCCAATCAAAAAAGCCGTTAGCTTAGTTAGGATATTGTGTACGAAAAATGTGTCATTTTAAAATAATTCAAACAAAATGGGGTCTATTTTGTAAAAATGCATTTTTTTGAGTTCGATCGCGGTAGAATTATCTAGTTACAAGAGTTCAATCTCAGGAAAGCATAACCTACACGAAAGTCTTAAATTAATTTAATAAACTGACACCCTAAATGAAAATAATGAACCTTCAAATCCCTATTTGAATGAATTTGGATTTATCAGTTTAAATCTTTCCTAAAAAACATTGCATTGAATTTACTCCTCCAATCTCGACGATTGAATATGAATAGGCTATTATGAGTTCGAGCAAGCCGCTATGGTGAAATCGGTAGACACGCTGCTCTTAGGAAGCAGTGCTAAAGCATCTCGGTTCGAGTCCGAGTAGCGGCATGCCATCTTCGAGAAGAGATACAATAGATCATATAATGAATTCAGTTCCCAATTTTAATTTCTTAATTAAGATTAAGGGATTCAAGATTTTTATGATATTTTTAACTTTAGAGCATATATTAACTCATATTTCTTTTTCGATGGTTTCAATTGTAATT